TCAACGATTACGTGAGTTGCTCAAACAATCTCAAGCAGCCCCTCTCACGGTGGAAGAACAGATAATGACTATTTATACTGGAACGAATGGTTATCTTGATTCATTAGAAATTGGACAGGTAAGGAAATTTCTCGTTGAGTTACGTACTTACTTAAAAACGAATAAACCTCAGTTCCAAGAAATTCTATCTTCCACCAAGACATTCACTGAGGAAGCAGAAGCCCTTTTGAAAGAAGCTATTCAAGAACAAATGGAACGCTTTATACTTCAGGAACAAGTATAATTTCTACTTCAGGAACAAGTATGTATAAAGAAATTTTTTTAGATAACTTTCTAATTTTTTATAAAAAATTCTTTATTTTATATAATCTAATTTTTTCTTTTTTATTCTATTTTATTATATTATTAATTCTATTTTATTATATTATTAATAGATTTCATATTAAGTTAAGTAATAGATTTCATATTAAGATAAAAGAAATTCTAACTATAAAAATAAGTTATAACAAATATATAGGTAAGTATAAGCGTCTCTTATTCAAATTATTCAAAATACCTAGTAGAAATATAAGAAAATATATGGAAATAAATTGCGTCCAATAGGATTTGAACCTATACTAAAGGTTTAGAAGACCTCTGTCCTATCCATTAGACAATGGACGCTTTTTTTTTTTTAGTTTAATTGTTACATCTTTTGTTCAGAAAAAAGAATATGTGAGAGACTTCCAGGAATTGCGCATTCAATTCAATGATTCAGTATATTAATTACATTAAATTAGATTAATTACATTAATCTGAATCATTCTATTATTTAATATATTCTATTTAAATAGAATAATATTTAATTATATAATTTACTTATATAATTCTAATAAATGATAAATAGATAATAAATAGAAATGAAGAAATTAATATAGATTTAATATATATAATAAATCTAGAATCATAAATCTAGATACTATATAGATAATATAGGGATAATATAGAGATATAAGCGGGTAGCGGGAATCGAACCCGCATCGTTAGCTTGGAAGGCTAGGGGTTATAGTCGACGTTGATTCATCATTTTTAACGTCTCTAATTCAAAACCGAACGTGAAACTTTGGTTTCATTCGGCTCCTTTATGTAAGATGGAGAAATTCCACAGATGTCAGATGGAAACGAAATAAAAAAGTTTAAAAAAACTTTTTTTGGCCCATAACATCTATGTCAGCTTTTCTGTTTGAATGCATTCAAAACAACCCGCTTTCTAGATGATCCCTATAGAAGAGGGGGATTATAACAATTTTTCTAGTTACTTCGTTCTCTATTTCTATTTGAAAGAATCTTTAGGAAAAGCATTTTGTTTCCACCGAGCTAAAACAATATGTCGATGTCTCTAGTAAACCAAAGTCATTGTTTAATAGCTATTTTGCTTCAATCTCTCTTATACATACAAATCATAAAATTGAAGATTTAGTTACGATTAGAAATACTCCCTTCTCTCTTTATCCATGGATACTTTACTCATACTCATTCAATTGGAAGTATTGATCCAATTTAAAAACAAATTATGTTTCGTAATTTCATAATCCAATTTTTTTTTGAATTTCTAATTGACTCTTTTGGATATAAATCACGAGAATGTCTATTCTTCCTCGAATCTTTCATTGATAGGTAAAGGATTGAATCCTTTTAAGAAATAAAGTTTTTGATCGGAATATTAATCAAACAAACCGAAGGGACCCCTTAACTATTAAGGGATTAATAGAACGAATCACACTTTTACCACTAAACTATACCCGCTACAATGTGATTATTGTATCGAAATGTCTCTTTTGTCGAACAAAAAAATTGGTCATAATAATTAAGAAGATAGGATCAGAAAAGAATCATGAAAATTAGAGCGTTGACGTGCTTTGTTCAAGGAGCCCGATTAATTTAGGGAAAGAGGATTCATTTAAATAACTAAATAACACTCTTTTTTTCTTTTGATCGGGGTGCTTTGACATTGACAGATACCGCTCGATAATGTACGCCAAAACAATAAAATTGTGCAAGAATATATAGTTACACTCTTTCTTTTTTTTTATTCCAGTAAAGTAAATGGAATAAAAAAAAAAGAATAATTAAGAAATGACACTTTGATTCTATTCTGTATCATAGGAATCGAAATAGTCTTTATTATATTATGATTGTTGTTGTTTCAATAACAAGCATTTTTTTTCAAATCAAATAAATAATTTTTTTATATGATTCATTAGAACAAAAAAGGCCCAGCGAGGTACTGACCAGGCCGGGCTGTGGAATTAAAAAAAGCTCTTGCAGACGAAATCAAAGAGGTACTTTTTATTATATATTTATAAATTTATTATATATTTAGAAATAATAAATAGATTTATAAATCTATTTCTATTCATTGGAATAGTGGATTGGAGATATCTCTTTCGAGCCCTTACTTTATCTCAATGGAATTACTTTTCTTTTTGATATTTTTTATATTTTTATATGTCTAGCTATTAGATAATTATCTATCTATTTCTATATCTATATAATAATATATATCTATATAATAAATTATATAATATAATATATAATAAATTATATAATTATATTTCTATATTCTATATATAATTAATATATAATTATAATAAAATAATATAATAAATAAAAATAAGAGGTAGAAAAGAAAGAAAGACTCTTTTTTCAAACCTTACTTTTTGTGTAATGTAACATAGTAATTAGCCTTTTTCGATTGGGGGAGATGGCTGAGTGGACTAAAGCGTCGGATTGCTAATCCGTTGTACGGGTTTTTCGTACCGAGGGTTCGAATCCCTCTCTTTCCGCTTTTGTCAATGACTTGGTATTTTTTATTTAGCTTTCAATTTCGACGAGTCTTTTTTTTTATTTTTTTATTTAATAGTTAAAGATGTGTAATAGATAAAATCCTAAGAACATTTCAAAATCGAGCAAGGAAAACAAAAACTTTCTTTTTTATTCTTCACGTCCAGGATTACGTCCTGGATCATTCGATAGGAATCCGAAGATAAAGAGAGAAACAAAGAATATCACTACTGTGTAAACAAATAGTTTGAGAGTAAGCATTACACAATCTCCAAGATCATTTTTTTGGAAAAAAAAAAGAGAATAGATTCTACATTTTTATACCACATATACCTCATTTTGACACCAAAAAATGGTTTTTATAAATCTATAATTTTTAGAAATCTAGAAATAGAAAAGAATTTTCAGAAATTCATTTGTAATGTAATATGAGTCAAGTCTTTCATTACCAAAATTTTTTTCATATCCACACTATCTAATTGTGGGGGACTTTAATAGGTTCTTTCAATGTAAAAAAGGGGTCCGAATTAGTAAATGGGGTGATCTCCAGACTTATCGCGGCGATACAAGAATTTCAATATTTGAATCGAAGCTTTATACTATAAGACTTTTCTGATCTTATCAATTGTTAGAATCTTTTTTTTTAGAATAAATCATGAATTTTTCTAGGACAGTATTCAAGATCTCATCGAAAACTTCCAGCAGCTTGCCAAACAAAAGCTAAGAGAAAAAATAGCACAGGTATTACTGGCATAATATCTACGATTGGATTCAAAAAAGCGTAGGCCTCGGGCAATTTGGCGAAGAAAAAACTATTTGAAGAAAGAGCAGAATTAAACCAGATACAGATCAAACTAAAGATATTAAGCATAACAAACGTTTTGTTTTTTTGTTTTGTTCTTGAAGATAATTGTATTTATTTTGATTGAGTTATTAATGTGAGTTATTGTTATTAATAATTAATAATATAAATTAATAATTAATAATATAAATTAATAATATAATGTTCTTTTTTTTTAGTTTAAGTTATATAAAAAAATGAGTAAAAATTAAAAAATAAAAATAAGGTAGACCAAAAAACTTTTCTTTGATTTGAACTAACTCAATCAAAAATACTTCAATTCTCAAATTAAAAGAGAATAGAAGAAATCATACTTTCATACAATATCTTAATTGAATTATATGTAATGATCAATTAATGATCAATAAATTTGATCAAAAAATTTCGTTTAATTCTATATCTAAATGTATCAAAATCCTAGTAACAATCTATTCTATAAGTAACAATCTATTCTATAAATATTTGGACTATAATTGACGAACAACTAGTAAGAATATTAGTGTTTATTAATGTCGAATATAAATAGAAAATGGGGCGTGGCCAAGTGGTAAGGCAACGGGTTTTGGTCCCGGTATTCGGAGGTTCGACTCCTTCCGTCCCAGAGCATACCTATTATATATATCATATCAGATTATATACATCGTATCAGAATACCGATTTTATATCAGAATAAAAGATTGTCTTTTTTTTTTTATTTTAAACAACTTTCTCGTTTTTTTTTCTTTTTTTTATTAAGAGTATAATAATATTGGATAGAATATGATTCTTTTTTCTTATAATGATTAATTCTTATCTGAATTCTATCTTTTTCGCAAATTTAATCGTGTTCAAATAACACCAAAAAACACACAGATGTAATTGAATCTATTTGTATCCAAGTAAGATGGGAGCATAGATCAAAAGAAAAGAGTTTTAATTATAAAATAAAAATCAGGGGACGGGCTTTTCATTCTATGTCCATACCTTTCATATTTAAATTAGTTACTCAAAAAAAAGCCTTACTTCGTATATTCATTGGAATTTTCAATGATGCATTCTAAATATAAATGCGAAAGCCTCTCTTTCTTTTTCCCTATACTTTAACTTTAAATTTGAAATGGTGGTGCAGTCTGATTCTAAATTTTCTGTGGATTTATAAATTAGAAACACGGATGTTCTTTTGATATTGGGGTACTAATTAGCTTCAATCAATAATCAATAGGATTAAGTCTCTTAAGACTGGTTTAGAGTAAAAAAAAAATAGGAGCAATGACTTAATCTGGACTTGTTTTAACTTGCATTTATACAAAATAGTCTAGCACTCCCTAAACTAAATATATATATAGGATTCTTTTTTGATTTATGATTCATCATCTTCATAGAATTGACGGAGTAGATAGGAGTTAATTGTCAACGAAAAATACCAATTTCAATGTCTGCGTCTGTCCGAATATCATTAAAAAACAATCAAGTTACATACGTAACATATGTATTTTCTTTGAACCTCGTTCTTAAGTATTTTGTGTTTTCTCTAATTCTAATGAATAATTGTAAATCTATGTAACAATGGAGACAAAATGTATTATCTTATTCACTTTACCTTAGGTAAAAATTGCATAAAAATTATTGAATTTTTCAAGTCAAATAAACTACGCAGAAAATGAGGAAATGCTTATATGTATGTCTTGTTATCGTTCTCTTTCATTGAAAAATTTTATTTCGATTGATTTTTGTGAAAAGAGATTTGTGATCCCTAAATTTGAAATATTTAACATAGAATATCTATAATTACTTTGAAAAACATTTGTTTAGTCTATATGATAGATATGGGGATCTCCTATTCTTTTCTTTCGATTATGATTTATCAAAAAGAATAACAACTCCAATCCTCCCTTACATCAGTCTTTATTCCCCACCCCATTAAAATGAAATAAAATAGAAATATATATGGGGTTAAATTGAATTCTTGCTGAGACTTCTTCAGAAACTACCCATTCAGAAAAGTATAGATTACTATGTACCGACCGAACCAATGATTATTCATGATTCCATAATTGAATCAATTACATACTGGTTACAGCAACCTACTAGAGAAATGTTATGGTAAAACTTCGTTTAAAACGATGTGGTAGAAAGCAACGTGCGACTTGAAGGATATGGTCGGCTGTGGATTCTTACATCCACCATTTTATATATATATAATATAGGAATGAGGGTGCTCTTGGCTCGACATCGTTTGTTCTGTTCCACTAGAAAAACCTCATTTTTTGAGGGTTGCGATGTAAATAGTACATGATCATGATGGAGCTCGAGTAAAGTAAAAAGTATTGATTCATTTTTTAGGGACATGGATCTAGGGTTAGTGTTAATTAATAAGTTGAAACAACTTCGTAAGTATATTTTCGATATAGAAATCGAAAGGATCCAATTCTAGCAAGTTTCAAATTCCTAACGAAAATTTCTTGGAATTGGTAAAACGCTTTCGATCAAAAGTGTATCACGCAGGAATCAACCATTTGTATGATTCTTTTATAGAAAGAAATTACAAAAATGGTATGTTGCTGCCATTTTTTTAAATGATTAAAGATCACCGAAGTAATGTCTAAACCCAACGATTCAAGGCAACGATAAAGAATCCTGGAACAAGTAAAGACCGTTTTCAGTTGTCTCAAAAAATAGATCATAATGAAGAATCAAAATAAATTCTAAAGGAGACAGACAAAAAATGCGTGGTTAGAGACCGCTCAATAAAGGAAATGCCTAAAGGTTTTCCTTTGGATTATTTGAGAGTTATCCAACTTGAGTTATGAGGATGTGAATACGAATGATTTTTTTCTTTTTCGGGCAAGAATAAGGAATAAGAAAAAGTACTTAAATCCTTAAATCATAGTTTAATTGATTTGATGATTTGATGGATATATTTGACATTAATTAGAAATTCTATATATAGACATAATTTCTAATTTCTAATTTTCTTGAGCCGTACGAGGATAAAACTTCTTATACGTTTCTAGGGGGGGTATTATTCATCTACATCTATCCCAATGGGCGGTTTATCGAATCGTTGCAATTGATGTTCGATCCAGAAGAGAAGGAAGAGATCTTCGGAAAGTGGGTTTTTATGATCCGATAAAGAATCAAACTTATTTAAATGTTCCTGCTATTCTATATTTCCTTGAAAAGGGCGCTCAACCTACGGGAACTGTTCATGACATTTCAAAGAAGGCGGGAGTTTTTATGGAACTTTCTATTAATTAACAGATGAAATTCAATTAATGAAATACAATTACAATAATTACAATAATCAATTAATGAAATACAATAAATAAAAAAAAAAGGGGGGGGGGTGACTTGGATATAACTTTGTATAACCTTTTCTATACAACCCCCCCCCCTATTTTGCTCTATTACTACCATAAAATGTCGTCGTCTATAACGACAAAAATTTCTTTTTTTTTTAGTGAGATAAATTCATATAAGACAGATAGATAGAAAAAAGATCAAGTGAATAAATGAATGAAGGAGTTGGATCTATAAATATAAAATTTTACATTATCGCTAATTCAATAATGGTTGATTTTTCGTTGAAACTTTAACTTTATTTTTTTTTTATTTATTTTATTTGTTCATAAAAAAAACATGGGATTTAAGCTTTTTTTTTTTACTTATATTCATTGAGTAAACCCAATCAATATTTTTTTATACTTCTCTCCGAATTTTTTTTACGTCTATACCCTTTTGTATTTATCTTTATTAAATAGTTGTATTTATCTTTATTAAATATGTAGTGCTAATTCAATACAAGTCATTAGTTTTTTGATTTTGAATTTCTATTTAATAAAATTTCTTATAGTAATTCAATATTATATTGAATATTGAATTTAATAAGAAAATATTCTATTGAATTTAATAAGAAAATATTGTTGAATTAAATAGAAAATAGTGAATAATTTTTTATTTTAATTTCTGGTTTTCTGCTTTTCTCAACATTAACTTTTCTATTGACAACAGTATATCAAACAAATATAATCCGATCGTGAATAAATGTATATATTTCTTTCTGTTCTATAGACTTGGGTCTTTCTTTCTTTTTTTTATTAAAAAAAAAGAAATGGATAAGATAATAATGGATAACATACCAACAAAATCTGTGGTAGTCTATAAATTTTGATTTTATCTATATTTTTATCTTAATCTATATTCTTATCTTAGACGTCATTGTATTTGCATCTGATATGTTCATTTTTATGTTATGCTCAGAATCAATTAGAAATATTTTTTCTATTTTAATATTTTGATTGCGTTGTGAAATTCAATCTCTTTTTTGATTACGATTGGATCTATACATTTTTATTCGGGTTGCTAACTCAACGGTAGAGTACTCGGCTTTTAAGTGCGACTAGCATTTTTTACACATTTGTATGAAGCAACGGATTCGTCAATCCCATCGGTAGAGTTTGTAAGACCGCGACTGACCCTTAAAGGAAGGAATGGAAAAAGCAGCATGTCGTATTTCGTATTAATGGAGAATTCTGAGAATATTTTATTCTTATCTTATCGGATCGATCCAAAATCATGTTTGAATTCTTGACGCGCAAAAAAATTAATTTAAGGTTGGGTTAAGTGAATAAATGGATAGAGCCCCATGGCTCCAATTAAAGGGAAACAAAAAAAGCAACGAGCTTCTGTTCTTAATTTGAATGATTACCCGATCTAATTAAACGTTAAAAATATATTAGTGCTTGATGCGGGAAATGTTTTTACCATAAGTGGATTATCCATTTTTTTTTTTAATCCTAATTATTAGTAGATATTCTCCATTAGAGTGTGGGGATGAATGTGTAGAAAAAGCAGTATATTGATAGTATATTGATAAAAATATTTTTTTTTTTACAAATTTCCAAAATCAAAAGAGCGATTGGGTTGAAAAAAGAAAGGATTTCTAACCATCTTGTTATCCTAGAATGAACATAAACCTATTTAATTAGATGGAAAAAGAGAGGATAAAGAGTCCGTTGATGAGTCTTATCTATTTCCGGGGTATCTATCTAGTCTTTTCTTACTATAATATCCTGTTTTGACTGTATCGTACTATGTGTCATTTAATACCCCAAGAAATCCCCTATCCCTGGTTCAAGTTCAAATCTAATTTAAAATAAATGGAGGAATTTCAAGGATATTTCGAACTAGATAGATTTAGGCAACACGACTTCCTATACCCACTTATCTTTCGGGAGTATATTTATGCACTTGCTCATGATCATGGTTTAAATAGAGTGATTTTGTTGGAAAATGTAGCTTATGATAATAAATCTAGTTTACTGATTGTAAAACGTTTAATTACGCGAATGTATCAACAGAATCATTTGATGATTTCCGCTAATGATTCTAACCAAAATAAATTTTTGGGATACAACAAGAATTTGTATTCTCAAATTATATCAGAAGGATTTGCAATCATTGCGGAAATTCCATTTTCTCTACGATTAAGATCTTCTTTGGAAGGGGCACAAATCGTAAGATCTTACAATTTACGATCCATTCATTCAATATTTCCCTTTTTAGAGGACAAATTCCCACATTTCAATTATGTGGCAGATGTACTAATACCCTACCCCATCCATATAGAAATCTTGGTTCAAACCCTTCGCTACCGGGTGAAAGATGCCTCCTCTTTCCATTTATTGCGGTTCTTTCTTCATGAGTATTCTAATGGTAATATTCTTATTATTCTAAATAAATCTATTTCTATTTTTTCAAAAAGTAATTCAAGATTATTATTATTCCTATATAATTCTTATATATGTGAATACGAATCCGTTTTCCTTTTTATCCGTAACCAATCTTCTCATTTACGATTAACATCTTCTGGAGTCCTTTTTGAACGAATCTATTTACATAGAAAAATGGAAGATCTTGTCGAAGTCTTTGTTAATGATTTTCGGGGCATCTTATGCTTCCTCAAGGATCCTTTCATTCATTATGTTAGATATCAAGGAAAATCAATTCTGGCTTCAAAAGATACGCCTCTTCTGATGAATAAATGGAAATATTACCTTGTCAGTTTATGGCAATGTCATTTTTATGTATGGTCTCACCCAGGAAGGATCTATATAAACCAATTATCCAAGCATTCCCTCGACTTTTGGGGTTATTTTTCAAGTGTGCCACTAAATCCTTCAATGGTGCAGAGTCAAATGCTAGAAAATTCATTTTTAATAAATAATGCTCCCAAGAAGCTCGATACAATAGTTCCAATTATTCCTCTGATTGGATCATTGGCTAAAGCGAAATTTTGTAACGCATTAGGGCATCCCATTAGTAAGCCGACTTGGGCCGATTTATCGGATTTTGATA